TTTTTTTTATTTATTATAAAAATTATTAAGAATGGTTAAATATAATCATATACATATATGTATATATATATATAYATATATATATATATATATATATAAATTTAATTTTATAAATTTATTATTAATTTATTTTACATATAAGTTTTAGTATATAATTTTAATTATTTTAAAAATAATTAATTTAATTTTAGTAGTAATTAATATTAAAAATTTAAGAAATTAAGATTTAGTAATATAAAAATTAATAACTAATTTTGTGCCAGCAGTTGCGGTTAAACAAAAGTTAAATTAAATTATTTCAGTATATAATAAATAATTAAATTATTAAAGTAAATATTAAATTATTAAGTGAAATTTTAATTTAATTAAATTTTATTTAAAAATTATGATTTAATAAATTTTAATATAAACTAGGATTAGATACCCTATTATTAAAAATTTAATTTATAATACTAAAATAGTAAATAATAATTTATTGAAACTTAAATAACATGGCGGTATTTTAGTTCATTTAGAGGAATCTGTCTAATAATTGATAATCCACGAATAAATTTACTTAATTTATAATTTTGTATATCATTGTTAAAAAAATATTTTTAAGGAAAAATAATATTTAATATTTAAAATTAAAAGTTAAATCAGATCAAGATGCAGAATATAATTAAGAATATGATGGATTACAATAATTATAATTAAATGAATAATTTTTTTTTTGTAATAAAAATTTGAAGGTGGATTTAAATGTAATTTTAATTAATTTATTAAAATGATTAAAAATTAAAATATGTACATATTGCCCGTCACTTTCATTTAAAAATTGAAATAAGTCGTAACAAAGTAGAGGTACTGGAAAGTGTTTCTAGAAAGATCAAATTAGAGCTTGTATAAAGTATTTCATTTACATTGAAAAGAAATTAAAAATTAATTAATTTGAGGGGGAAAATTAATAATTTAAATTTAATAAAAAAAATTTTAATATTAAAAAGAAAAAATGGGGGTTTAAGTATTTTTAATAGAAAAAATTAATATTTTTATAGTTAAATATTACTGTAAAGGAATTTATAAATAAATGAAATAAAATTAATTAAAAAGTAAATTTTAATTATTGTATCTTGTGTATCAGAGTTTATTAAATAATAATAATTTATTTAAATAAATCTCGAATTTAAAAGAGTTAATTAATTAATAAAGTTAATGTTGAATAATTATTTTAAATAATTAATTAGAAATGAAATGTTAATCGTTTTTAAATATATCTAGTTTTTTTAGAAAAAAATTTAATTTTAAATTTAAATAATTTTATGATTATTTAATTAATTATGAAAATTTAAATTWTAATATTTTAGGGGATAAGCTTTAAATTAAAAATTTATAATTAATTAATTTTAAATTAAAATTTTTAAAATTTATATTGTTTAAAAATTATAATTTGTTATAAAAAATTTTATTTTTAATAAAATTTAAAATAAAAAAATTTAAATTTTTATGAAAAAATAATTTATAATTAAATAAAATTAGAAATAATGATAAAATTAGTATAATATAGTAAATTAAATTAAATTTATAAATAAGTAAATTAAAGGAATTCGGCAAAATTTTATATTCACTTGTTTATCAAAAACATGTCTTTTTGATAATAATTTAAAGTCTAATCTGCCCACTGATAAAATATTAAAGGGCTGCAGTATATTGACTGTACAAAGGTAGCATAATCATTAGTCTTTTAATTGAAGACTTGTATGAAAGATTTGATGAAATATAAACTGTCTCTAATTTATAATTAGAAATTAATTTTTTAGTTAAAAAGCTAAAATAAAATTAAAAGACGAGAAGACCCTATAGAGTTTTATATTTTATTTTTTTAATATTAAAAATATAATTAAATTATATTAAGTAAATAAAATATTATGTTGGGGTGATAGAAAAATTTAATAAACTTTTTTTTTAAAAATTAACATAAATAAGTGATTAATTGATCCATTAATAATGATTAAAAGAAAAAATTACCTTAGGGATAACAGCGTAATATTTTTTTTTAGTACAAATAAAAAAGWAAGTTTGCGACCTCGATGTTGGATTAAGATAAAATTTAAATGCAAAAGTTTAAAATTTTGATCTGTTCGATCATTAAAATCTTACATGATCTGAGTTCAAACCGGTGTAAGCCAGGTTGGTTTCTATCTTTAATAAAATAAAATATTTTAGTACGAAAGGATCAAATATTTAAAATAATTTTATTTAATTGAATATTAATAATATAATTTTAAACTATTTTGGCAGAAAATTGTAATGATTTTAGAATTCATATATGTATATTATTTAATATATAAATAGTATATGATATTATTGGATTTAATTAATATTTTAGTTGGTATTTTAGTTTTAATTATTGGTGTGTTAATTGGAGTTGCTTTTTTAACTTTATTGGAACGAAAAGTTTTAGGTTATATTCAAATTCGTAAGGGTCCTAATAAAATAGGGTATATAGGTTTATTACAACCTTTTTGTGATGCTATTAAATTATTTTCTAAAGAACAAGTTTATTTAAATTATTCAAATTATTTAGTTTATTATTTTTCTCCTGTTATAAGATTTATTTTATCTTTAATAATATGAATATTAATTCCTTATATATTTAATATAATTATATTTAATTTAGGTATTTTATTTTTTTTATGTTGTACTAGAATTGGGGTTTATACATTAATAGTTGCTGGGTGATCTTCAAATTCAAATTATTCTTTATTAGGTGGTTTACGGGCTGTAGCTCAAACTATTTCTTATGAGGTAAGAATGTCTTTAATTATAATATCTAGTATTATTATAATTTTGGATTTTAATTTAATAAAATTTTTTGATTATCAAATTATGGTTTGATTTTTATTTTTAATAATGCCTTTAAGATTATGTTTTTTATCTTCTATAATAGCTGAAACTAATCGTACTCCTTTTGATTTTGCAGAAGGGGAAAGAGAGTTAGTTTCAGGGTTTAATATTGAATATAGAAGTGGGGGGTTTGCTTTAATTTTTTTAGCTGAATATTCTAGAATTTTATTTATAAGTTTATTATTTGTGATTATATATATGGGGGGTTATGATTTAACTTTAATTTTTTATTTAAAGTTAGTTTTTTTATCTTTTTTTTTTATTTGAGTTCGTGGTACTTTACCTCGTTATCGTTATGATAAGTTAATATATTTATGTTGAAAAAGATATTTACCTATTTCTTTAAATTTTTTATTATTTTTTATAGGATTAAAAATATTTTTATATTATTAAATAATTTTAGTATAAATTAATAGAATAAATATTCTTTCTTATGTTTTCAAAACAAATGCTTAATAACAAGCTCATTAATTAATTAATTATTAAAAATTAAATTGTCTCATATTTTATTTAAAATAGGGTTGATAATAAAATAAGAAAAGTATAAAATTGTTAATAATTGTCCTGTAATAATATATGGGGCTTCAACTGATCGAGCACCAATTCAAGTTAATAAAATAATGATTGTAATTAAGAATCAAAATAAAATTTGATTTAAGGGGTAAAATTGAATTCCTTGAATTTTTTTATTAAAAGTAAATGGTAAAATAATTAAAATTAAAATTGATATTACTAAGGCAATAACTCCTCCTAATTTATTTGGAATTGACCGTAAAATAGCATATGCAAATAAAAAATATCATTCTGGTTGAATATGAATAGGTGTTACTAATGGGTTAGCTGGAATAAAATTATCTGGGTCTCCTAATAAATATGGATTAGTTAAAGAAAGTATTGTTAATAATAAAATTAAAATAATAAATCCAATTAAGTCTTTAAATGTAAAAAATGGGTGAAAAGGAATTTTATCTAAATTACTATTAATTCCTAATGGGTTATTTGATCCTGTTTGATGTAGAAATAGTAAATGAATTATTGTTAATATTATAATAATAAAGGGAAATAAAAAATGAAATGTATAAAATCGAGTTAATGTTGCATTATCTACGGCGAATCCTCCTCAAATTCAATTTACTAATATAGTTCCTAAGTAGGGAATAGCTGAAAGTAAATTAGTAATAACAGTTGCTCCTCAAAATGATATTTGTCCTCAGGGTAGAACATATCCCATAAATGCGGTAGCTATTAATAGAAATAAAATAATAACTCCCACTATTCAAGTATATATTAAATTAAAAGATTCATAATAAATTCCTCGCCCAATATGTAAGTAAATACAAATAAAAAAAAATGATGCTCCATTAGCATGTAAGGTTCGAATTAATCAACCATAATTAACATTTCGACAAATATAATTTACACTATAAAAAGCTATTTCAATATTAGCTGTATAGTATATAGTTAAGAATAATCCTGTAATAATTTGAATTATAAGACATAAGGCTAATAGAGATCCAAAATTTCATCATGTTGAAATATTAGATGGGGATGGTAGATCAATTAATGAATTATTGATGATTTTAATAATAGGATGAGTTTTTCGAATTGGTTTAAATATATTTATCATTAGTTATTTTAATATTAAATACAAGATCGTAATGGACCAAAAAAAATATTAGTAATTTTTACTACTGCAACAAGAGCAATAAATAAATAAATAATTATTATTAAAGTTAATATATAAGTTTGTTCATTATATAATTTAGATAAGTTAAAATTAAATTCATTATTAAAAAATAAAAATAAATTAAAAAAATTATTTATTTCATCGTTAAATGATAAATTTATTCAAAATAAATTATTTTTATAAAAAAATCTAATGATTAATAAGATAAATAAAATAAAAAAGAATCTTTTATTAAATGGAGAAATTTTAAATAATTCATTTGAAGCAATTCTAGAAACATAAATAAATAAAACTAATAATCCCCCTAAGAAAATTAAAAATAAAATATAAGAGAATCAATAAGTATTAATTAATATTCTTGATAATATACACATAAAAAGGGTTTGAATTAGAATTATTAATCCTATTGAAAATGGATGGTTTAAAAAAAATATAAAAATTGATGTTGAAATTAATGATAAAGATAAAAATATTTTAATAATATCAAAGAATAGTTTAATAAAAATAATAATTTTGGAGATTATTGATAAAGATATTCTTTTTCTTTGAAGTTTTTAAAGAATTTTCTTATTTTTGATTTACAAGACCAAAGTTTTTTATTAAACTATAAAAACAAATGATAATAAATATATGATTAGTAATTTTTTTAATATTTTTATTTGGCAATATAATTTTTGTATCAAAACACAAACATTTATTGATTGTATTATTAAGATTAGAGTTTATAGTTTTAAGAATTTTTTTTTTTTTAATAATATATTTAATAATATTAGATTATAATATATATATATTAATAGTTTTTTTAGTTTTTTCAGTTTGTGAGGGGGCTTTAGGGCTTTCTATCTTAGTTTCGATAATTCGAACTCATGGAAATGATTATTTTCAGAGATATAATTTAATTTAAATGATAAAATTTTTATTTATAATTATTTTTATAATTCCTTTATGTTTTAAAAAGAATATATTTTGAATGGTTCAATTAATAATAATAATAATAATAATAATATTTATAAATTTAACTTTGAATATTATGAATTTCTCTAATCTTAGTTATATAATAAGTTGCGATTTAATATCTTATGGGTTAATTTTATTAAGAATTTGAATTAGAAGTTTAATAATTATAGCAAGAGAAAATTTATATAAAATAAAATTTTATGATAATTTTTTTTTATTAAATATTATTTTATTATTAATTATATTATATATAACTTTTAGAGTTATAAATTTATTTATATTTTATTTATTTTTTGAGGGGAGATTAATTCCTACTTTAATATTAATTATTGGGTGGGGATACCAACCTGAACGAATTCAAGCTGGCATATATTTATTATTTTATACTCTTTTTGTTTCTTTACCTTTATTATTGGGGATTTTTTTTGTTTATGAAAAAATAAGAAGTATAATAATATATTTTATAAAATTTTATAATTATGATATATTATTATTATATTTAAGAATAGTAATAGCTTTTTTAGTTAAAATGCCTATATATTTTACTCATTTATGATTACCTAAGGCTCATGTTGAGGCTCCTGTTTCTGGTTCTATAATTTTAGCTGCTATTATATTAAAATTAGGTGGTTATGGATTATTACGAATTTTAATTATTTTACAGAAAATTAATTTAAAAATAAGATTTATTTGAGTTGTTATTAGATTAATTGGAGGTTTATATATTAGATTAAAATGTTTTTGTCAGGTGGATATAAAATCTTTAATTGCTTATTCTTCAGTTGCACATATAAGTATAGTAATTGGGGGTATTATAACTATAAATTATTGGGGTTTTATAGGAGCTTATATTTTAATAATCGGTCATGGATTATGTTCTTCTGGAATATTTTGTTTGTCTAATATTAGTTACGAGCGTTTAGGAAGACGGAGATTATTTTTAAATAGGGGAATAATAAATTTTATACCTTCAATAAGAATGTGATGATTTTTATTTATGTCTTCTAATATAGCTGCTCCACCTTCGTTAAATTTAATGGGGGAAATTAGTTTGATTAATAGATTAATAAGATGATCTTGAATTAGAATAATTATATTAATGGGAATTTCTTTTTTTAGAGCTGGCTATAGTTTATATTTATTTTCATACACTCAACATGGTAAATATAATTTAGGAATTTATAGATTTTATAGAGGGGTGTCTCGAGAATATTTGATATTAATATTACATTGATTACCTTTAAATATATTAGTTTTAAAGATTGATTATAGAATAATTTGATTTTACTTAAATAATTTAAATAAAATATTGATTTGTGGTGTCAAAAATGTGAAATATATTCATTTTAGGTTATTAATAAATATTCTCTTTGTTTTATTAGATTTTTTTTTTTATTTTTTTTTATGTTGATTAATTTTTTTATAATAGTTTATTTTATTATAAATAATATAGTGATATTATTAGAGTGGGAAATTATTTCTTTTAATTCTATAAATATTGTTATATCTATTTTATTAGATTGAATATCTTTATTATTTATAATATTTGTTTCTTTGATTTCTTCTTCAGTAATTTTTTATAGAAAAAGATATATAAGTTCAGAATTAAATTTAAATCGTTTTATTATTTTAGTGTTATTATTTGTTTTTTCAATAATTTTATTAATTATTAGACCTAATATAATTAGAATTTTTTTAGGTTGAGATGGGTTAGGTTTAGTTTCTTATTGTTTAATTATTTATTATCAAAATATTAAATCTTATAATGCTGGTATGTTGACGGCATTATCAAATCGAATTGGTGATGTTATAATTTTAATGTTAATTTCATGAATAGTAAATTATGGTAGATGAAATTATATTTTTTATTTAAATTTTATATCTAATGATTATTCAATAAAAATTATTGGTATTTTAGTTATTTTAGCTGCTATAACTAAAAGAGCTCAAATTCCTTTTAGATCATGATTACCTGCTGCTATAGCTGCCCCAACTCCGGTTTCTGCTTTAGTTCATTCTTCTACTTTAGTTACTGCTGGGGTTTATTTATTGATTCGATTTAATAGTTTATTAGTTGATATGTTTTTTTTTAAATTATTGTTATTATTATCTGGTTTAACTATATTTATAGCTGGAATTTGTGCTAATTATGAGTTTGATTTAAAAAAAATTATTGCTCTTTCTACATTAAGACAATTAGGATTAATAATAAGAATTTTAAGAATAGGTTATGGTGATTTGGCTTTTTTTCATTTATTAACTCATGCCATATTTAAAGCTTTATTATTTATATGTGCTGGAGTTATTATTCATATAATAAGAGATAATCAGGATATTCGAATAATAGGGGGGATTAGATTATATGTTCCCTTAACTTCTTTATGTATGAATATTTCTAATTTAGCTTTATGTGGAATTCCCTTTTTAGCTGGTTTTTATTCTAAGGATATAATTTTAGAGATTGTCAGAATGAGTAATTTAAATTTATTTGTTTATTATTTATATTATGTTTCTACAGGTTTAACTATGTTTTATACTATTCGTTTATTAATGTATTTGATAGTGAATGATTTTAATTTATTATCTATTTATAATTTATATGATGAAGATTTTATTATATTAAGGGGAATATTTTTATTATTATTTATGAGATTAGTTTCTGGGAGATTTTTATCTTGAATAATTTTTAATTATCCTTATATGGTTTATCTTTCTTTTAATATAAAAATAATAGTTATTTATGTTAGATTAATTGGAATATTTATAGGTTATTTAATTAGTAATATAAATATTTATTCTATTAATAAATTTTTATTAACTTATAATTTAAGAATTTTTTTAACTGTAATATGATTTTTACCTGGTTTATCGACTTATTTAATAAATTATAGTTTTTTAAGTTTAGGGCAAAAATTATTGAAAAATATTGATATAGGTTGAGGAGAAATTTATAAAAGACAAGGTATTTATAATATTATTAAAAATTATTCTATAATCTTTTATATTTATCAATTAAATAATTTTAAAATTTTTTTATTTAGATTTGTTTTATGAATAATAATTTTTATTTTTATATTAACATTATAGATTTAAATAGCTTAAATTTAAGAGTATAATATTGAAGATATTAGGGTGATTAGTAAATCTTTAAATATATAKMTMTATATATTTATAAAAATATATTTATTTTATTATTACAATGAAAATGTAATGTTTTTATTTAAACTATATAAATAGAAATATTAATGATTTTAATCACTATAAATTAAGTTAGCAGCTTAATTGAAATATATTTCTTAATTGGAATATAATATTCAATTTTATCATTAACAGTGATATACCTCTAATTTGGTTTCAATTAATAAATAAGGAGTATATTATACTCTATCTTTTAGGTCGAAACTAAATGCAAATTGCTTCTTATTTAAGATAAATTGAATTTCAATATTATTTGAATGCAAATCAAATGTTTTATTTAAACTATAATCCTATAATAAATTATTTAATGTTTAATTNAATTYAATWTAWTWTRWTTTSATTCATGATATAATCCAATTAATAGTATAACAATAAAAAAAAATCTAACTTTATATCAAATAATAAAATTAACTATTTTAAAAGTTGGGATAATGGGAAAAATAAGAGCAATTTCTACATCAAAAATTAAAAAAATTATAGTGATTAAGAAGAAGTGTAATGAAAATGGGATTCGGGCTAAACATTTTGGGTCAAATCCACATTCAAATGGGGAACATTTTTCTCGGTCTAAAAGTGATTTTTTTGAAATAATAAATGAAATTGTTATAAGTAAATTTGAAATTAGTATTATTATTAAAGATATAATTATTAATGTAGTAATTATTTATATTAATGTAATATTAATCTTTTTGATTGGAAGTCAAATATACTAAATATATTATATAAATAATTAATTTCCTCATCAGTAAATTGAGATGTAAAGGAAAAGTCATACTACATCTACAAAATGTCAATATCATGCTGCTGCTTCAAATCCAAAATGGTGATTTTTTGAGAAATGATTATTTAAATGGCGAATAAAACAGGTAGCTAGGAAAATTGTTCCAATAATTACATGAAGTCCGTGAAATCCTGTTGCTATAAAAAAGGTCGAACCGTAAATTCTATCAGCAATAGTAAATGGGGCTTCTAAATATTCATAGGCTTGTAAAATTGTAAAATAAATTCCTAATATAACTGTAATAAATAAACTTTGAGAGGTTTGAGTAAAGTTATTTTCTATAAGGGAATGATGAGCTCAAGTTACTGTAATTCCTGATGTAATTAAAATAATAGTATTTAATAATGGAATTTGAAAAGGGTTAAAAGGAATAATTCTTATTGGGGGTCATATAGCTCCAATTTCAATATTTGGGGATAAACTTCTATGAAAAAATGCTCAAAAAAAAGAAATAAAAAAAAAAATTTCTGAGATAATAAATAAAATTATTCCTCATCGAAGTCCATTAGATACTAATATAGTATGTTTACCTTGATATGTTCCTTCTCGACACACATCTCGTCATCATTGATATATAGTTAATAATACAATTAAATATCCTAATATAAGAAGGTTAGTATTAAAATTATGAAATCATTTGATTAATCCTGTTACTAATGTTATAGTTCCAATTGCTCCTGTTAAAGGTCATGGTCTGTAATCTACTAAATGATATGGATGATTATGGTTTATTGACATTAATTAACTTCTCTAGAATAAAGTGTACTAAGAATAGTAATTACATATGCTTGAATAACTGCAACTGCTGATTCTAAAATTAATAATAAGATTTGAATAAAAATTAAAATAATTAATAGATAATTTGATATATTAGTTCCTGTTCTTCTTAATAATGTTAATAATAAATGTCCTGCAATTATATTGGCTGTTAAACGTACTGCTAAAGTTCCTGGTCGAATAATATTACTAATTGTTTCAATTAATACTATAAATGGTATAAGAATAGTTGGTGTACCTTGAGGGATTATGTGAATGAATATATGTTGGGTATTATTAATTCATCCGTAGATTATAAATCTTAATCATAATGTTAATGAGATTGAAAGGGAAATATTTAAATGACTAGTACTTGTAAAAATATAAGGAAATAAACCTAAAAAATTATTGAATAATACAAAAAAGAAAAGTGAAATAAAAATAAATGTTGAACCTTTAAATCTATTATTTCCAAGTAAGGTTTTAAATTCATTATGTAGTTTATTTGAAATAAAATTTCATAAAATAAAATGTCGATTAGGAATAAATCAAAAAGAATAGGGAATAAATATTAATCCAATAAAAGTACTGATTCAATTTAATGGTAAATTTAAAATATTAGTTGATGGGTCAAAAATTGAAAATAAGTTATTTATCATTTTCAATTTTGATTATTAGAGGTTTTAATTATATTTTTATTATTTATTTTAATTATTTTATAATTAAAAATATAAAAATTTATAATGATAAAAATTAAAAAAATACAAATAAAAAAAATAAAAAAAAAAATTCAATTAATTGGTATTATTTGAGGAATAAAAGAATATTACTTAGTAATAATTTAAATTTGACATATTTATGTTATTTATTAACTAATTCTTTTCATTAGAGGTAGTTGCTAAATTACCATAAAGTGGTTTAAGAGACCAATACTTGCTTTCAGTCATCTAATGAATAATTATTAATTCAACTAATGAAATTTTTAATTGAAATTCTTTCAATTACAATTGGTATAAATCTATGATTAGCCCCACAAATTTCTGAACATTGTCCAAAAAAAATTCCTGGTCGATTAATGAAAAATCTTGTTTGATTTAAACGACCAGGATTAGCATCTACTTTAACCCCTAAAGATGGAATTGTTCATGAATGAATAACATCTGTGGCTGTTACTAAAATACGAATTTGATTATTTATAGGTAAAACAATTCGATTATCAACATCTAATAAACGAAAATTATTAATATTTCTGTCTGATTTAATTATATAAGAATCAAATTCAACATTGTTAAAATCTGAATATTCATAACTTCAATATCACTGATGACCAATTGATTTTAATGTAATTAATGGATTATTAAGTTCATCTAATAAGTAAAGTAATCGAAGAGATGGTAAAGCAATAAAAATTAAAGTAATAGCTGGTAAGATTGTTCAAATTAATTCAATTATTTGACCTTCTAATAAAAATCGGTTAATATAAGAATTAAAAAATAAATTTAATATTAAGTATCTAACTAAAATTGTAATTATAATTAAAATAATTAAAGTATGATCATGAAAGAAAATAATTTGTTCTATTAATGGTGATGCTCTATTTTGATAGTTTAAATTGGATCATGTTGCCATTTCTAAAAAAAGGATAAAACCTTTATAAATGGGGTTTAAATCCATTACATATAATCTGCCATATTAGAAGTTACTTAAAATTGGTAATTCATTATATGAATGTTCTGAGGGGGGGAAATTTTGATATCATTCAATTGAGGAAGGTATATTTAAAGAAAATAAAATAATACGTTGATTAATCATAGATTCTCAAATAATAATAATTATTATTATTATAGAAATAAGTGAAATGTAAGATCCAAAAGACGAAATAATATTTCATGATACAAAACTGTCTGGATAATCTGAATAACGACGAGGTATTCCAGCTAATCCTAAAAAATGTTGGGGAAAAAAAGTTAGATTTACTCCAATAAATATGGAAATAAATTGAATTTTTAATAAATAATTGTTTATTATTAAACCTGTAAATAAAGGATATCAATGAATAAAACCACCTAAAATTGCAAATACAGCTCCTATTGATAATACATAATGAAAATGGGCTACTACATAATAAGTATCATGAAGAGTGATATCGATTGATGAATTTGCTAAGACAACTCCTGTTAATCCACCTACAGTAAAAAGAAAAATAAAACCTAAACTTCATAGTATGGAAGGTCTATAATTAATTTGTGTTCCATGTAATGTGGCTAATCAACTAAAAATTTTAATTCCTGTTGGAACAGCAATAATTATAGTAGCTGATGTAAAGTAAGCTCGTGTATCAATATCTATCCCTACTGTAAATATATGATGAGCTCATACAATAAATCCCAATAATCCAATTGCTATTATAGCATAAATTATTCCTAAGCACCCAAATGTTTCTTTTTTTCCTCTTTCTTGGGAAATAATATGAGAAATTATACCAAATCCTGGTAAAATTAAAATATAAACTTCTGGGTGACCAAAAAATCAAAATAAATGTTGATATAAAATTGGGTCTCCTCCACCAGCTGGATCAAAGAATGAAGTATTAATATTTCGATCTGTTAGTAATATAGTAATAGCTCCTGCTAAAACTGGAAGAGAAAGAACTAATAATAAAGCGGTAATTCCTACAGCTCACACAAATAAAGGTATTTGATCAAATGATATACCATTAATTCGTATATTAATAATTGTTGTAATAAAATTAATAGCTCCTAAAATAGATGAGATTCCAGCTAAATGTAAGGAAAAGATTGCTAAATCAACTGAAGATCCTCCATGGGCGATATTAGATGAGAGTGGGGGGTACACTGTTCATCCTGTTCCTGCTCCATTTTCTACAATTCTTCTAGAAATTAATAAAATTAATGATGGGGGTAATAATCAAAATCTTATATTATTTATTCGTGGGAAAGCTATATCAGGAGCACCTAATATAAGGGGTACTAATCAATTACCAAATCCTCCTATTATAATTGGTATAACTATAAAAAAAATTATAATAAAAGCATGAGCTGTAACAATGGTATTATAAATTTGATCATCACCAATTAATGATCCTGGATTTCCTAATTCGGTTCGAATTAATAAACTTAATGAAGTTCCTACTATACCTGCTCAAATTCCAAAAATAAAATATAAGGTACCAATATCTTTATGATTTGTTGAAAATAATCATTTTCGCTAATAAAATGGCTGAGGATAAATAAGCGATAAATTGTAAATTTATTAACGAGAAATTTCTCTTTTATTAAAATAAAGTCTTATATTCAATTATGATATGAAATTGCAAATTTTAAGGTGTAAACAAATATACTAAGGCTTAAAGAAATTTCTTTATAAATAATTTTGAAGATTATTAGTTTAATTTAACTTAAAACCTTAAAAAAAAAATAAAGTTCTAATAATTATACCTAATAAGGAAATAAATCTAGAAATATTAATAAAAATTATAAAATTATTTTTAATGAAAATTTTGTATCATTTTAATTTAATAGAATAAAATATAAAAGATGAATAAATAATTCGAATATAAATAAATAATATGATTAATCTTGATATTGTAAAAATAAAGGAAATAATAAATAAATTATTAATTAATAAATAATTAATAATTATTCATTTAGGAAAAAATCCTAAAAATGGGGGTAATCCTCCCAAAGATAAAAAATTAATTAAAATTGAAAATTTAATTGCAAAATTTAAATTTAAATTAAATAGTTGATTAATATAAAAAACATTAATAATATAAAATAAAAAACATATAATAAAAATAAATAATGAATATAATAGAAAATATAATATTCATAAATTTTCTCTAATAGTTAATGCTGATAATATTCACCCTAGATTATTAATTGATGAAAAAGCTATTAATTTTCGTAATGATGTTTGATTAAAACTACTAATAGTTCCAATTAATACATTAAAAATTATTACTAAAAATAAAAATTTTAAATTTATATAATAAGACAATAAAATTATAGGGGAAATTTTTTGTCATGTTATTAAAATAAAACAATTAAATCATGATAATCCTTCTATAATATTTGGGAATCAGAAATGGAAGGGGATAGATCCTATTTTTATTAGTAGTGATGAATTAATAAGAATTGATATGATATCATTAATAAAAAAATTTTTTAATAGTAAAAGATTCAATAAGATAGAAAATAAAAAATTAATTGATGCAATGGATTGGGTTAGAAAATATTTTAATGATGCTTCTGAATTTAGTAAATTATTGGGGTTAGATATTAGGGGGATAAATCTTAATAAATTAATTTCTAAACCAATTCAACATCCTAATCATGAATTTGATGAAATAGAAATTAAAGTTCTAAAAAATACAATAAATAAAAAAAATATTTTATTTGAGTTGATTGTAAATAAAATTTAAAATAAGTATTATAATAACTTAATGAGTTTTACTCATATTTTAAAAAATTATATTTTAGTGTAAGATGCACGATAATTTTTGAAATTATAAGATATAGTTTAATTCTATAAAATATAATAAAGGTAAAATTTTACATAATTTATCCTATCAGAATAATCCTTTTTATCAGGCACTTTATTTTTTAAAAAAAAGGGGTTTCCTTTATATTTGGGGTATGAACCCAAAAGCTTATTTTAGCTTATTTTTAA